ATTCACGCAATTCCCACGCCCATCGATTGATCACGCGAGTACGTATCCAGTCAGCGCATAGCGAATGAAAAAAGCGTTCATCCTGGATTCTCTTCCTCATCTATCAATTGATCCCTATTCATTCGGTCAAAGTCTCCACGGCCTTTTCACGCCCCTCTACTAAGAGATGCACCATGTTGATAGGAATCGGCACTTCTTGTACACGTCCTCGAGGGCAGCATTCATGGCAATCAAATCATCACTAGTTTCTCCCGAGGAGGGCATAGTATGGCTTTGTTCTTGGTGTTGTTTAATAGATGTCGAGTGCCGCTTTTCCCCGTCCGAGAATCTCCATTTTCTAAGTGGGCGCGAGCTAAAATCCTTATGTCAGGTTGGTTGTTCAATGTCTCTTTACCCTTTGCATCTTCATCTTTTCGAAAGCCCAGACCCGGATCTGCATTAGTCCTATTTCAGGTGCAAAGCCTCTTTACTTTAATAATAATAAAGACCTCTTTCTTTCTCCCCCATTTCTCATCTCATTTTGTTGATTGAAAGAGAATAAGCGCTATCCATTGAGTAAAGGGAGGGTTTGCAGCAGTGATTCGGGCGGTTGGTGGCCCCTTCGAGAGTTGCGGGTCCTTGCCGCTGCATGAGTGGTAGCTCACGCTCAAAACTCCTCCGACACGAGTCCTAGTCGTTGCGCTGCGGTCCGTTTCCCGGCTTCGCTTGCGCGAGCACTTCTGATTGGTTTCATTCATCCCCAACCCTAATGAATGGACTATGAAGGGGTCAGTCAAGCGGTTCGGGTTTTCGGTCGCCTACCCCCTCACAGTCCATTAGTAGGTAGGGTGGTAAACTTAGAGGGCGCCCGCCTCTTCTTCAGACGTGTCCTCGACAACCTGGCGGTTCTTCGGTCTCCGCTTTTGGGGGCGGGAGTGCTTGGTCGCTGGGGTTTCCTCAACCAATTCGGTTGTGTTAGCCTTGGTCTAACATTTTGTTATGAACTGGCTGGACAAAGATGGATTGAAGGTCAGATAGATTGGAGTGAAAGTGGCACAGGACCTTCGATCGACCATAGGGCGTACTCTACCCTTACTGAATTCATTCTATTGAAGCGTAAGGTAAACCTTCTCATCTTGCATTTCTTTGGTTTGGAAGAATGTTGTCTGTGGATTTCTAACAAAGGAAAGCCCCAACCTATGCCATTTGATTGAAACAAGTTCTGTGCTGCTCACCACTCCTTGAGGCCAAGGACGGGGTCGAACCGTCATTCCAGGATTTGCAGTCCGATACATTTCCATTATGTTACCTAGCCAAACCCGCCACCTCATGTGTCAAAGTCAAACGGTTGTTCTTCCTTTGAAGCTTTGAGGCTCAGTTCCAAAACATTATTTAAAAATTAGGATCACTCTTTTCCCGACTACCAGTGGTGAAATTACAGAAAGTCAATAATAGTGCCGTCTCTCCGCTCCCTCTTTTTCTACATATGATATGCGGCGGCGGGTTACCAGAGAAGACCAAAAAGCTTACCTTATTAGAAAAGTTTGACTTTACAAAGACAAAGGGGCACCCCTACTATACCCCTAAACTACAAGCTAGCGCGCAACGGCTTTTCAGCCGTTGTTGCTTGCTGCTTGCAGGCTCGAAAATATCTCTTTCGCCTTTACTCCCTGTCTCAATTCTGATTGATTCGTTTTTTCCGGTTGGTTCGCCCCTTGTTGTGTTGCATTTTGTGATCCTCCGCTTCAGTCTGCCTTTTTCGGATAGCCGGGACCTGACGTTGATTTCCGATTTCAATTCTTATGTCAGCTCCAGGTTTTTTTGGGCGGCCATCTGGTTAGTTCAGCTATCACTGCTGGAAGCCCCTGCGGTTGTTCGGCTGCGTACTCCCCGTCTGCCTATCTCACACTCCCAAATTTGGTTTGGATTTCATTTTCCTTTCCTCCATCTTTCTTTCTATCCATAGGTCGGCTTCGTGCAGATAGATCTTTGCCGGGGGAGATTGGTGCTCCTTGAGGTATGCCTTTCCGGTGGGTTGTTCCTTTATCTGTCTTTTCCATCCAGTGCCCGCACTGCGTCAGAAAATCTTCGTCTTCGATCTCTCTTCGCAACGCAATAAAGAAGTCTAACAGTTTCTCTCGACATCTGTCTTTTAAGACATCGATCTCATATCTAGTTGCAGCGTTCACTATGTTGCCTACGCCCGTCCATTCCTTTCAAGCTTGATCCTGCCCTTAGACTCGTTACCTTGTTCGACTGAACTCGTTGGCTCCGTGCTCTATTCGGTCGGAACCCTGTTCGAGAACCTTCTCGCATAGATTCCCTTCACCAAGTCATCGCCAGCAATCAGCTCTTATCCCTTGGTGTCAAAGGGCGAGTTTCTTTCTTGTCTTGCCCAAAAACTGTATTTATTCTCATTGGAGATCTCCCGCGGCAAGGTTTTACACTTTACACATAGGGCCAGCTGCTTTCTTTATCTCGCCTGCCGTTAGTCCGTCTAGCGCCTTTCGGTTGGGGTCCG